TGATTCCAATATGTAAGGTCTATGAGTGATCTTATAAAGGATAATGTAATAAAGCATCAATACTAATTTGATTGATCTATAATTAGATGAATTTGTTTATAGAAAGAACAAAAAAATCAAGAGCCCCGAGTCAATAAAGACTGAGAAAATTGACTCAAGAACACATTTCATTTTCCTTAGGAGCTCCATTGTAGAATTCAGGCCTAACCATTAATCGAGAAGCGATGGGAACGACGAAACCTGTGGATACATAAGATTCTATTGAAAACGAATCCTAATGATTCACTGGGTAGGATGGCGGAACAAACCCGGGGCCAATCCACTTTTATTCTGAAAGGTCATGTCATGGGATAACCCTACAACTGAAATAGATATTGAAAGAGTAAACATTCGCCCGCGAAAGTTTTTATTTTATTGGATTTATAAATTTTGGTCGATCCGATATGATAATAAAAAATACAAAACAAAATAAAGACTCGTTATAACAAAATGACATTATATTATCTATAACATTATCTCTAAATAATCTATAAAATAATTATCTAAATTATCTATAACTATTAACTATAAATAGAAAAATAGAATATATGTTTAATTAATATTAATTATATAAACTATCAAAACAAGATATACAAATTTATATTTCTAATAGATTAGATAAAATAATAGATTAGATAAAATCTCAATGAATCCCACGATTCAGTATATTATTCATTAAATACACGTATATTATTTTAGAATTGTTTCATTCGCGAGGAGCTGGATGAGAAGAAACTCTCATGTCCGGTTCTGTAGTAGAGATGGAATGAATTGATAAACAACCATCAACTATAACCCCAAAAGAACCAGATTCCGTAAACAACATAGAGGAAGAATGAAAGGAATATCTTATAGAGGTAATTGTATTTGCTTCGGTAGATATGCTCTTCAGGCACTTGAACCCGCGTGGATCACATCTAAACAAATAGAAGCAGGGCGGCGAGCAATGACACGAAATGTGCGCCGCGGTGGAAAAATATGGGTACGTATATTTCCAGACAAACCAGTTACAGTAAGACCCGCGGAAACGCGTATGGGTTCAGGAAAAGGATCTCCCGAATATTGGGTAGCTATCGTTAAACCGGGTAGAATACTTTATGAAATGGGCGGAGTAGCAGAAAGTGTAGCCAGAAAGGCTATTTCAATAGCGGCATCCAAAATGCCTATACGAACTCAATTCATTATTTCAGGATAGGAATGTAAAACCAAAGGAAAGAGGTCTTTGGAATAAAAAAAAACAATTGTAGGTTTCTTTTTTTTATTATTTTGGACAAACAATATTTCTTTTTTTTTACTTCGCCCCTTTGCATCAAAAGAGCAAATAAAAAAAAAATGATATGATTCAACCTCAAACCCATTTAAATGTAGCGGACAACAGCGGGGCCCGAGAATTGATGTGTATTCGAATCATAGGAGCTAGTAATCGACGATATGCTCATATTGGTGACGTTATTGTTGCTGTAATCAAGGAAGCAATACCAAATACACCTTTAGAAAAATCTGAAGTGATCAGAGCTGTAATTGTACGTACTAGTAAAGAACTCAAACGTGACAACGGTATGATACTGCGATATGATGACAATGCTGCGGTTGTTATTGATCAAGAAGGAAATCCCAAAGGAACTAGAATTTTTGGTGCGATCGCACGGGAATTGAGACAGTTAAATTTCACTAAAATAGTTTCATTAGCGCCTGAAGTACTATAAGTATAATAAAGATGAGACTATAATATAGTTAGAACATTTGAATAAAATAGATAAAATTAATTAGTAGATTTGTCTCACGCATATATCTTTAACAATTCATAAAAAAAAAATATATATTATATATAAAGAAAGAAAAAAAAAAGCATGTTGATTATATCAAAATTCGGGGGCAACAATAATTTTAGTTTATCATGGGTAAAGACACTATTGCTGATATAATAACTTCTATACGCAATGCTGACATGAATAGAAAGGGAACGGTTCGAATACCATCTACTAACATCACCGAAAACCTTGTTAAAATACTGTTAAGAGAAGGTTTTATTGAAAACGTGAGGAAACATCAAGAAAGCAACAAATATTTTTTGGTTTTAACCCTACGACATAGAAGGAATAGGAAAGGGCCATATAAAACTGTTTTAAAGTTAAAACGGATCAGTCGACCCGGTCTACGAATCTATTCGAACTATCAACGAATTCCTAGAATTTTAGGCGGGATGGGGATTGTAATTCTTTCTACTTCTCGGGGTATAATAACGGACCGAGAGGCCCGACTAGAACGAATTGGCGGAGAAATTTTGTGTTATATATGGTAAGCTTTCTTATATCCAACTTAGATATGGAACTTTACTATTTATTGGTGAAACAAAAAAAGAGAAAGAGCGGGTTTCTAATATCACTCTACTCCTACATTAGTTAATACTTCAAAGAGGTTTTACCTGGAATAAAAGAAGAAAAATGGATTCGTGGAAGTT